ACAAATAACCAACCCGCAATGAATAGGGAAGGTATTGTAATGCTATGAATGACCCAGTATCGAATACTGGTAATAATATCAGCAAAAGAACGTTCTCCTGTGCTTCCAGACATGCCGAGCTCCACATATTCTTGTACAGTCAAAAGGTGATCGATTCCGTAAAAGATCAGATCAGTAAACGGAAATTTACTGAAATTAGGCCTTTGTGAGATCGTCAACATTGTACCGAGGGTGCCTTTAGAGTATACCGAATCAGTATAGCTATCCTTCTTGTAACACAGCAACGCAATCTCAATGTTGATTAAAAGGAAATGCTTTCTCTTTTCTTTCTGCTTTTGCTTGTAGAGGTAAAACCAGGTACTATAGATCGGTTAAAACGTGAATCCGACGGGGTTCCTTTCTAAGGATTTCTGAAATTGATGAAGTAGATTATTCTATTCCCACAATTCAATTAGATAGACGTGAAATCGCCTTTTTCGTGATTGTGTAGAATAAGTTTTTTGTTGGAATCCTTTTTTGAATCAATAGCTTAGTTGTCCAGTACGAAGTAAGAACTATACTATAGTATTCGATAAAAGAAAGAGAAGAACGAATAAAAAAATGGAATAATCCATATTTGTGATGTACAACATGTTATATTGTATTAGGTCTAAAAGGACGTTCTTGACACTTTCATTATAAGGGTGATACTTAAATAATATTATTATTAATATAATATGGAAGAAAAGATAAAACCTGGGAAGGAAAGGGAAAAACTACTAGGAATTACTAGTCTTAGAATCTAATTGGACTTTTAAAGAACGATTTTGTTTTTTCGAACGATCTGATCGTACGATACTTTTACCTTTTCTCTTATCATTTTTGATATTCTGTGAATGAACCTTCTAATTCTAATGAGTGAAAATAAAAGTAAACAAAGTCAAAAGCATTCGAAAAAACAAATACAAGGTCACACTTCGTTCTAAAAAAAAAAAAAAATGCACGACACGATACAATTAATAAAAAAAAATAAATACAATAAACAAGCAAAATAGAAATCATTTTCCTATTTTATTCCATAATGATTCAAAGAAAGTTCAATTTTTTGAATAAAAGGATCCAATAAGGTGCGTATTAGTATTTCAAAGATTAGGATTAGTTAGTTATCTCTTAATTATAAATTAGGGAGTAATTAGATGTTACAGATGATGCATTTTTCTTTTATTTTTCGACCGGTGTTACTCGATTTTTGTTATTTTACCCTATAATGATTCGAATTTTTCAATGAAAAATTTGAACTTGAATTAATTCTTTCAATTGGTATTTTTGCTTATTCTCATATCTTTAAAAAATTTGAACATATAATTCAGGTAAGTGACTTAAAAAAGTCTACTTAGGCAAATACTTTACAAACATATGTCTAAAAAAAAAATATTTCCTTTAGCTACTTCATGCCTACGATAACTAGTTATTTCGCTTTTCTACTAGCGGCGTTAACTATAACTTCAGTTCTATTTATTGGTCTGAGTAAGATACGACTTATTTAATTTGAATTAAATTCAAATTACTTTTACAGTTCATAATAAAGAAATTTTTCTGCAGTATTCCATCTATTCTATAGTTCCTTACCGCGCGAATTTACAATTCTTTGGTCGTCAAGATTCATGAGTAATCCGGATTCATATTTAAGGATAGATATTACCTCTCTTTTTCTCCTTTCAAAAAATAATAATAAAAATGATTGAAGTTTTTCTCTTTGGAATCGTCTTAGGTCTAATTCCTATTACATTGGCTGGGTTATTCGTAACTGCATATTTACAATATAGACGCGGTGATCAGTTGGACCTTTGATTTATTAAGATCGATTTTGTTGATTGACCTCGCCTTTTCTTTAACTTTAATCTGGCAAAAGTCAAATTCAGAGTCTGTTCAATTATTGTCATGTAATTTTGACCTAACAAAACAAAACAAGAAAGGAATCGCGCTCTGTAGGATTTGAACCTACGACATCGGGTTTTGGAGACCCGCGTTCTACCGAACTGAACTAAGAGCGCTCTCTTACAAAAAAACGACTGTAAGGAAAGGGATTCTTTTTCTAGCTCTAATACATCTTGTATGCGTCTACGTCTACTACCCTTATAGAGTATGATCCAAATAGTATGATAGTATGATATAATGAAAGGCTACCTATGTCCAATTTTGGATCGATCTCAATGAATCTCTCGTTACTGTTCAGAGTAGAGGAAATAAGTAGGGATGACAGGATTTGAACCTGTGACATTTTGTACCCAAAACAAACGCGCTACCAAGCTGCGCTACACCCCTTTCAATTAATTTACAGTGTCATTGTAGAGAATCCCTATTTTGTTTTCCACATCTTTCTCTTTATTTCGTACATTGATAAAGATAACTTGAAATAAATTATTTTTCTTTTTCTCTTGGAATTAGGGAGTCCATGTTCAAATACAAAAATAAAGGCTGTTCTTAGTTACATATACATCTGATCATATCAGCACTTTGCTTATGTATTACAATAAAGAAGGAGGATTTTAAATGCGAGATCTAAAAACATATCTCTCCGTGGCACCAGTACTAAGTACTTTATGGTTTGGATCTTTAGCAGGTATATTGATAGAAATTAATCGTTTTTTCCCCGATGCATTAACATTCCCTTTTTTTTCATTCTAATTCGAGTCATTTTATTGGTATAGTTATTGGCAGAGGAAGGGGTAAAGAAGATTAGGGATAGAATTAAATATCTGGGACTCGTACTTCCCCCCTCCCTACTCTATTGTATTGTTTGTTTTATTATTTTATTTTTTAGATTTAGTATTATATTAATATAAATATTATATTGTTTATTATTTAAGGGCATTCTATTATTATATGTTAGTTATTATTAGAAATGTTAGTTATTTAGTAGAAATAATTCGAATAAGTTATAAAAGAGAAACAATAAGAAGGCATTCCACCTCCGTAAAAGTAGGAACTCGACTAAGGCTTAAATAAGTGGTGCCGGAGATGGAAATATGGCTAGGATAACAGTATAAAGATACTCATGAAATGAAATACTCCACTTCAATTCGAAATCTAAAGAGAACTGCCTAGACTAGTTATAAACCTTTTGTATTATTGGAATTGTACTACTTATTACTAATATATTGTTAGTAATATAATAAATATATTGATTGCATGATTGCAACGAAATCTCTCATAATCATAATTGGATTTAAAGCTGGCAACTTCCATCTTTTTACTTCCCTTCTTCGATTTAGATCGAAAAATTGAACAGTTAAATGAATAGAAAAAAAGGAGGTTCATGGCGAGGGGGAAAGATATCCGAGTAAGGGTTATTTTGGAATGCACTGGGTGTGTTGAAAAGGGTATTCGTGTTAATAAAGAATCAAGAGGCATTTCCAGATATATTACTCAAAAAAATAGACACAATACACCCGGTCGATTGGAATTGAGAAAATTCTGTCCCTATTGTTACAAACATAGGATTCACGGGGAAATAAAGAAATAGATCGAATCAATCACCCGTGTGTCACTCCTTCAAGGAACCTGAGACACGATATATTAAATATATATTAATTATTTAATATAATAATTAATAACAATAACATATAAAAATAAAAATAGAATATTTAGAATCTCTCTAAAAAAAAAAAAAAAGAAAGAAAACATGCATAAATTCAAGCGACTCCTTCATAAATCCAAGCGATCCTTTCGTAGGCGTTTGCCCCCGATCAAATCGGGGGATCGAATTGATTATCGAAACATGAGTTTAATTAGTCGATTTATTAGTGAACAAGGAAAAATATTATCTAGACGGGTGAATCGATTGACCTTAAAACAACAACGGTTAATTACTATTGCTATTAAGCAAGCTCGTATTTTATCTTTGTTACCTTTTCTTAATAATGAAAAACAATTTGAACGAGGTGAGTCGACTGCTAGAACTGCCGGGCTTAGAACCCGCAATAAAATGAAATGAATAGGCTTACTCTTCAATATAATCAAACTTCCAATCCGAACTCAAATTAAGAAAAAGAGTGAATTGAGTATGGGTAAAAAAAAAGAATCAATCTTTTTTTTATTGAACGTGTTTGCTCATTGTAACGACTTTATCCTATTGTATAATACAAATTTCTACTCTACCTTCCCGGAATTTCTTATTCAGGTACTTCTATGATTAAAGATTAAAGTATTTTTAGCGATTCTTTCCAATAACACTATTTTATTTTATTATTTCATTGGAAATCATATAAAGACAGTTTCTGTTTAATATAGCTATCTGGGCAAGTATTTTACGATTAAGAAGCACCCGCCTCTTATACAAATTATATATTAATCCACTATAACTAGAGGATACCCCTCTCTCGCGAATTACTGCATTTATCCGAGTGATCCACAAATGACGAAAATCCCTCTTTTGCCTATCTCTATCCCGATGAGCCGAAACCAAAGCTCGTATTTTCTGTTGAGTAATAGTTCGAGTAAGTCTTGAATGAGCCCCGCGAAAGCTTGAGGCAAATAAACGCATTTTTGTTCTACGGTTTCGAGCTATATATCCTCGTCTAATTCTGGTCATTGAATAAATGAAACTCTGAGGAATAACTGATTGATTTCCTTTATTTCAGTTTTTCCTTTACTAACTTATATAATTAACAAAACGGGTTTCCCCAATGTATAAAGTAAAAACTCCAACGGCTTTTGCTACGATAACCTTCCCAACCACGAGTTTTTTAGGAGGCATTGATCAAATGCCCCGAAAAGAGTCAATATAAATGGGTAAAGAAATTGTGGGTTCCATCGTTTATATGGTTATTTTCAAAACGGTAAGGTCCTCTCTATACACCGGAGCCCTTTTCTTGATTCTTCATTTTTTTGTTAACTTGTACAGTTCACATTCTTTGGCTCTACCCATGGAATTCTCTAGTACTAGACCTTTCACAAGGTGATCCACCTTTAATACAGTAACGGTATTTAATTATGAAGATTTGTTGGGTTAGCTTGACCCTCTTAGTCCGTTCTTGCAAGAGTCTAAGGCTGATATTTCTGCTTAAAAAAGAAAAAAGAAATTCCCTGGATAATAAGTTGCTACGAATTGGTTAATTCTTTTCATCTTATATTGAAAAATAGAGGGAGTGGCCATGTTTGTCCCAACGAAAACCATCAATTTTGTGCACAATAAACACAATAACAAGATTTTTCTTGTTTTTTTAGAGAAGAGAATGGATGTAGGAACCCCACTCTATCCTAGTCATTGATACTGTATCGATCACTGAGACTAGAATTCTTTTCTTTTGTCCCAGTCCAGGATCTGAACGCGTCGCACATACACCCGAGTACATGTTCCTCGGCGCTGAGGACATCCCCTAAGAGCGGGGGATTTCGTTACATTTTTTATTGGCTGTCTTGTATTCCTAATAAGTTGTTTAAGGGTTGGCATGCTGAAGGGTTTAATGATCTATGGTCTATAGAATTAAGATGGTTTAGATTGATCCTAACCGGATGATTATGAATTCTTTGAATCTATTTTTCTTTACTTATATTCAATTGAGTAAATAAAAAAGAAAAAACTATCTAAAAACTATTTCATATTAATTAAACATTGCAAATCAGAATTTATGTGGAATCTTTGCTATTTTTCAACCGCTACAAGATCAACAATTCCATGAGCTTGGGCTTCTGGTGCTGACATAAAAACATCCCTTTCCATGTCTTCGGATACGACCCATAAAGGTTTTCCCGTTCTTTGTACATAAACTCTTGTGACGGTTTCGCGCAGTTTCAGCAGTTCTTCCGCTTCCAGGACAAATTCTCCCGTTTGTGCCTCATAAAAAGCACTAGAAGGTTGATGGATCATTACCCTGATGATATAGCATAATCAATTTAAATTAAAAGGTTATTCGATTTTTCATCATTAAGGCGCGAGAATTTAAAAAGAAATAAAAAAGATAGAATTGACCAACCGTACGGGCAGGGTTTGCACATTGCATACGGCTCTATAATAAAATAATAAAATTGACTTTTACCTTCCAACAAACCACCAAAGAAAAAGGAAAAATATCGAGTTTATCATCAGATCCAGATTGGTTTGGTAAATAATATAATAATTACCTAATTGACCCTCCTTCTTTTTGAGGAGTTCAAAAATAATATGACGGCTCCGTTGCTTTATACCTTATATTATTTATTATTTGAAAAAATTTTATTTGTGATTCAGCAATCCCAAAGTTTCTTTTTTTTTTCAAATAAAACAAATCCAATTATAAAAAATCATCGAATTTTGTTTTTTGTATTTTTTTCTAACATAGCCAAAACAGCCCGTTGGTGTGAAAAAAAAAAAGGGTTTGTGACACTGAAAAGGGCTTCCAATAAATAATATCAAATCGGGACTACCTTTTTTCATACTACTCTTTCGATACATAATTGAATGTTTTTGTAATAGTTTTTGAAAAAAGAATACAATTTTTTGATATCGAATTCGAAGTGCCATGCTATTATTACTTAAAAATATTTCATATGGCGAAGGCATAGTTTTTTTTCTCTCAAAAAAAAACTCAATGGCGCTAAGCGTGAGGGAATGCTAAACGTTTGGTAATTTTTCCTCCGACCAGGATAAAAGATCCCATTGAAGCGGCTAATCCCAGGCATATTGTCTGTACATCCGGTCGCACAAATTGCATAGTATCATAAATAGCTATTCCAGGTATTACCCATCCGCCAGGAGAGTTGATAAACAAATAAAGATCTTTGGTATCACTCTCCATACTCAGATATACTAGAAGAGCAATGAGTTGATTCGAGATATCGTTATCAACTACTTGGCCTAAAAAAAGTAATCTTTCTCGATAAAGTCGGTTGATTAGGAAAAACTTCAATCCTGTAGGAGCCGTACATGCACCTTTTGATGCATACGGTTCAACAAAAATAAATTAAGAATCAATGTGTAAATCCTAGTTCTTTTTGTTTTTTATATTTTTATAAGAGGCTCTTTCTAATTTTCTATTCTCACGAAGAAACTTTTTATTTCATTTTTCATGAAAAATGAGTTTTGGCCTGTTTACCGAACAATTTACTAAACTTATCGAACTAACTTCTCCTTGATGTATTGTTTCATCGAGATCCAATCTAAATCACGATGGGATTCTCTTGTTCCTGAATGGGTTTCTTCAATTCTTTTAGGTTTATGCTGCTCTACTCCGAGTAAAGATCCGCCCGATTTTGATTTGCACATATAGAACAAATGCTCCCACTACCGCGTCTTTTTGCGAAAACTTCGTTTTTTTTTTTTCAATTTATTTCATGTCTTCCGTCAACTCTTTTACGTACTAATCATATTATTCAAGTAATTCTGATTAACGGGTGGAGATTACTTGAATGTAATAAAAAAATAATACATATGATATATGATACAAGTAGGAATGCTAGATTATTATCAATGGGTTTTTTCTAAACGGAGCCTGGATACCTCATTTTATTAGTTCAAACAAACCAACCATAAATTGGATTCTAATTGATAATATTAATTTGGATGTCGCCCAACAATTAAATCTTATTTTCTTTCATTGCACTTCACGCTCCAAATTTTGGATGATTCAATCAATATTTTTTGGGCGAAGCGGAAGGATTTCTCAATCGGGGGAGAGAATGGGGAAATACCATATGACCCACTCTATCTGACAAGTCGCACTATACGTCAACCCAGGATGCATCGTAATCCCCAGGATTTCGAAAAGGTACTCTTGGAACACCAATAGGCATTAAATGAAAGAAAAAATATTAAAGTACTATATCTTACTTTGATGTGGAAGCGTAATAATGCGTTTCTTTCTTTTAATAATTTCGTCTTTTATCCCGTTTTATCCAGATATTTGATCTCCATATATTATATTGGATAAATAAATTCAAGGAAGACAGAATGAAGAAAAGAAAGGAGATTTCTTACGAATAGGCACTTTGAATAATAAACGAATATGTATAGATTCGACCGTCTAAAAAGGTATAAACCCCCATTGCGTATTGATACTTATCGGGTATAAAATAGATTTGCTTCTCTTTGTTCATATGACCCTAATTGTTTCATTATTACTACTAAAAGCCTTGAACAAAGATTAATACTTTCTCTCAGCTAATGCACTGAAAATGAGAGGTCCATGGCAAAGTTTTCCAGTGCAATAAAGTTACATAGTGTGATTTTTCGTTGATAAAGGGGTATTTCCATGGGTTTGCCTTGGTATCGTGTTCATACCGTCGTATTGAATGATCCCGGTCGTTTGCTAGCTGTCCATATAATGCATACAGCTCTAGTTGCCGGTTGGGCTGGTTCGATGGCTCTATATGAATTAGCAGTTTTTGATCCCTCTGACCCTGTTCTCGACCCAATGTGGAGACAAGGTATGTTCGTTATACCCTTTATGACTCGATTAGGAATAACCAATTCATGGGGTGGTTGGACTATTACAGGTGGGACTGTAACGAATCCGGGTATTTGGAGTTACGAAGGTGTGGCTGGGGCACATATTATGTTTTCTGGCTTGTGCTTCCTGGCTGCTATTTGGCATTGGGTATATTGGGATCTAGCGATATTTACTGATGAACGTACAGGAAAACCCTCTTTGGATTTGCCCAAGATCTTCGGAATTCATTTATTTCTTTCAGGAGTAGCTTGCTTTGGGTTTGGCGCATTTCATGTAACAGGATTGTATGGTCCTGGAATATGGGTATCCGATCCTTATGGGCTAACCGGAAAAGTCCAATCTGTAAATCCGGCGTGGGGTGTGGGAGGTTTTGATCCTTTTGTTCCGGGAGGAATAGCCTCTCATCATATTGCAGCAGGGACATTGGGCATATTAGCGGGACTTTTTCATCTTAGTGTCCGTCCGCCACAACGTCTATACAAAGGATTGCGTATGGGAAATATCGAAACTGTCCTTTCTAGTAGTATCGCTGCTGTCTTTTTTGCAGCTTTTGTTGTTGCTGGAACTATGTGGTATGGTTCCGCAACTACTCCCATTGAATTATTTGGTCCCACTCGTTATCAATGGGATCAGGGATACTTCCAACAAGAAATATATCGAAGAGTTGGTGCTGGGCTATCCGAGAATCAAAGTTTATCCGAAGCTTGGTCTAAAATTCCTGAAAAATTAGCTTTTTATGATTACATTGGAAATAATCCGGCAAAAGGGGGGTTATTCAGGGCGGGCTCAATGGATAACGGGGATGGGATAGCTGTTGGGTGGTTGGGGCATCCTCTCTTTAGAGATAAAGAAGGACGTGAACTTTTTGTACGTCGTATGCCTACCTTTTTTGAAACATTTCCAGTGGTTTTGGTAGACGGAGACGGGATTGTTAGAGCCGATGTTCCTTTTCGAAGGGCAGAATCGAAGTATAGTGTTGAACAAGTGGGTGTAACTGTTGAGTTCTATGGTGGCGAACTCAATGGCGTCAGTTATAGTGATCCCACTACTGTTAAAAAGTATGCAAGGCGTGCTCAATTGGGTGAAATCTTTGAATTAGACCGTGCGACTTTGAAATCCGATGGTGTTTTTCGTAGTAGTCCAAGAGGTTGGTTTACTTTTGGCCATGCTTCGTTTGCTCTTCTCTTCTTCTTTGGACACATTTGGCATGGTGCTAGAACCTTATTCAGAGATGTTTTTGCTGGTATTGATCCAGATTTGGATGCTCAAGTGGAATTTGGAGCATTCCAAAAACTTGGGGATCCAACTACAAGAAGACAAGTAGTTTGATACAACATTGCTCCGTTACTTTTCGCTTCCACTCTTTGACTTTGACTTTGACATAGGGCACCGGGGATTTTTTGATCGGAATTGCCGACTTGTCTTTGATTCTTGCTCCTTCCTTATTTTATCCAGGATACGACTCCAAATAAACAGGTATGAAAGCTATAATTGTAAACCACAATCAAATCTATGGAAGCATTGGTTTATACATTCCTCTTAGTCTCAACTCTAGGAATCATCTTTTTCGCTATCTTTTTTCGAGAACCACCTAAAGTTCCAACTAAAAAGATTAAATGATTTTTTATTTTCTAAATTGAAGTAATGAGCCTCCAATATCGGGAGGCTCATTACTTCAAACTTCAACTAGTCCCCGTGTTCCTCGAATGGATCTCTTAGTTGTTGAGAGGGTTGCCCAAAAGCAGTATATAAGGCATACCCCGTAAAACTTACAAGTAAACCAGAAAGAAAGATGGCGACTAGGGTTGCTGTTTCCATTATTATAAAATTTCAAAACCACAATGGATCTATGATATTAAGATTACTTATTTACAACGAAATTGTATACAAAGTCAACAGATCTCAATGAATACAAAATAGGAGTTATGGCTACACAAAGCGTTGAGGGTAGTTCTAGATCTCGTCCAAAACGAACTGGTGTAGGGGGGTTATTGAAACCATTGAATTCGGAATATGGTAAAGTAGCTCCTGGATGGGGAACTACTCCATTGATGGGAGTCGCAATGGCTTTATTTGCGATATTTCTATCTATTATTTTAGAGATTTATAATTCTTCTGTTTTACTAGAAGGAATTTCAATGAATTAGATTTATCAGAATAACTAAGTCCTAGCTTTGCTTTTCACTCTAAAGCAAAGGGTTTAGGTTTGTATTTTGGGTCTATTTTGGTAGTTCGATCGCGAAATTTCTTTGTTTCTGTATTTCCGTAATATGAGTGTGTGACTTGTTAAAATAGATCCTATTGATAGTACAGAGAATAGGTCTGTCATCTTCATAAAGGTGGTTTTCCTCGTCAGATATTCATTCGAATATTTGGAGCACGAACTATTTGAAATAGATTACGAAGTATTAGAACTATGATTCATACTTAATATTCAGACCTCGTGGCCGGGCTACAAATTTTCAAAGAGTTTGAAAGATTTTTATTCTTTCAAACTCCCGTTCATGCTTAGTTTGATACAGGGCAAACCCTTTTTTTATTTTTCATCATTCTATCCACTCCTATTCATTGAATAAGCGAGGGTACAAGGGTTCTTACTCAGATAATCCTTGGACTTAATTTGAAGGTCATCGCCATTCTAGTATGAATCTGAGGTTTCAATAGGTTCATGTGGTCTTAACAAGAGAATTCCTATCAATAATAAAAAAGAAAGTAAATCCGCATTCCAAAGCAATCAAAAAATAAGAAATCTTAAAGAAGGTAAATAGAAGATTCAAGAGGCCTGTAATGATCAACATCAAGACGAATGAGCCGACTTGATATTTTAGCATTATAACCAAAAAGGAAAGTTTTCGGATTTTTTATTTGCATTCTTTTGTATCTTCTGATAAGATTGAATCATTAGGATTAAGAAGTTTCAAACTTTGAACTTTACTATATTTTGAACTTTACTATATACAATACACATATCCGTTTCCACCAGTATTTTGGTCTTTGTGTTTGAGCTGTACGAGATGAAAGTCTCATCTACGGTTCTTGGAGGGGGATCCCTCTTCTCTTGGGTTACCTATCTCAATAAAGTCTATGATTGGTTCGAAGAACGTCTGGAGATTCAGGCGATTGCAGATGATATAACTAGTAAATATGTTCCTCCTCATGTCAACATATTTTATTGTCTAGGAGGAATTACGCTTACTTGTTTTTTAGTACAAGTGGCTACGGGGTTTGCTATGACTTTTTACTATCGTCCAACCGTTACTGAGGCTTTTGCTTCTGTTCAATACATAATGACTGAAGCCAACTTTGGTTGGTTAATCCGATCAGTTCATCGCTGGTCGGCAAGTATGATGGTCCTAATGATGATCTTGCACGTATTCCGGGTGTATTTGACCGGTGGCTTTAAAAAACCCCGTGAATTGACTTGGATTACTGGTGTGGTTCTTGCTGTCTTGACAGCCTCTTTTGGCGTAACCGGTTATTCTTTACCTTGGGACCAAATTGGCTATTGGGCAGTTAAAATAGTAACGGGTGTACCGGATGCTATTCCTGTAATAGGAGCCCCTTTGGTAGAGTTATTGCGTGGAAGTGCTAGTGTGGGACAATCCACTTTGACTCGTTTTTATAGTTTACACACTTTTGTATTACCTCTTCTTACTGCCGTATTTATGTTAATGCACTTCTCAATGATACGTAAGCAAGGTATTTCTGGTCCTTTATAAAAAATATAAATAACTGATTAATGTGATCAATCTTTGATCATTGATGACTTGGGGGAGAAGAGTATTTCATTGCTATAAATATGGATTGTTGAAAAGAATAAGACATGTATTTGGATATTTATTTTCCTTCAACTCCACAAAATTTTATTATTTATTTGACACGAATAGTCAAATAGTTGATGGAAATTATCTTAAGAGAAAATGGATTATGGGAGTGTGTGACTTGAACTATTGATAAGGCCGTGTAGATATATGCTTTGATCTGCCACATTAAAATTCACAATCAAATGTGTCTTTGTTCCAACCCCTGCGTAAGCTCCGTACAAAAAGGGTAGGCTGTTTCGCTTGCAGAGAGTTTTTTCTATGATCAGAT